AAGTTATATATATATATATTTATTTATATTTATTTATGTTGGTTTTAAAAACTTAACTAGTTGAGACTCAGATTTAGGGGTTTAGCTGGATGTAGGCTCGTTAAGTAAGGGGGGGTAAGGGGGGTTTACCTTAAAAAACCTTTAGGTTTTAATTTTTGGGGAAAAGGAGGGGAGGAAAATAGGGAATAGGTGATAAATCAGTATAATATGCTTTTTATGTCCTCAATACATTCATTTATTATCCTCTTTAAATTGTTTCCGCGGAGGAAACATCTTGCAATTTATGTCCACGTTTTAGAGATTTATGCTGACAATCACTCTGAGATGTTGGTTGAAAGGTGAAGAAAAAAAAAATAATGAAGGTGCCAGACCACAGTTATGTTTCTGTAAGAGCCATCTAATCAAGAAAGCATAAATCAGATGTTGATATATAATGATATGCAAAGTAAATAATTTAGGTGTCCTTAAAGTTAGCAGAATAAATCTTAAGTGGAAGTGTTGCTGGTTTCCCGCACCCATGTTAAATGACCCTTAAATTTGTACTAAATAATATTCATATGGAATATAAATGAATGCACATATATACATAGCATGGTATTATTGTAGACGATTTCCTCAGAAAATAGTTTACAAAGAATTTTGATCTTGGGTGTCAAAGGTGAGGTTAAAAATGACCTCTTTTCTGAATTTTTTTAGGTGGCAGTTCCCGGGAGCTTAAGAGAGGATTATTCCTCTATGTTCAGCTTACAAGGCTGATGCTTTACGTGTTAAGCTACTTGAGCATCAGTTTATTATTTTGCTCTCAATGAGCCCTGTTATGGGTATTATAATGATGAATATAATAAAGTATAAGATAGAGGATAGTTGACCAATGAAGATGTAGGGGTCTTCTACTGGTTGACCTCCAATTCAGGTTAATACTATTGTGTTAGCTACAATTAGTCAAAATAAGGTTTTGGTTACGGGACGAAATGTCATGCTGCGTTGTTTAGCTGTATGAATAACTGGAATAAATAGTAGAATAATAATGGATATAAATAGGGCTAGTACGCCTCCCAGCTTATTTGGAATTGAACGAAGAATAGCGTATGCAAATAAGAAGTACCATTCTGGTTTAATATGTGGGGGGGTTACTAGTGGATTAGCTGGTGTGAAGTTTTCTGGGTCTCCTAGTATGTTGGGAGCAAAGGTAGCTAGGTATAATAGTGAACATAGTATAATGCTAAATCCAAGGAGGTCTTTGTAAGAAAAATAGGGGTGGAATGGTATTTTGTCTACGTTTGAGTTTAATCCTGTAGGATTGTTTGATCCGGACTCATGAAGGAACAGGAGGTGTAAAATACTGGCCCCAATAATTACAAAAGGTAAGATAAAATGGAAGGCGAAGAAGCGGGTTAGTGTGGCGTTATCAATTGAGAAGCCCCCTCAAATTCATTGTACTAGTATATTACCAATATATGGAATTGCAGATAAAAGATTAGTGATTACTGTAGCGCCTCAGAATGATATTTGTCCTCATGGGAGGACGTAGCCTACAAATGCAGTGGCTATAACTAGTAGTAGTAAAATTACACCAATATTTCATGTCTCTTTGAATAGATAGGAACCATAATAGATGCCTCGTCCAATATGTAGGTAGATACAGATAAAGAATATTGAGGCGCCATTGGCGTGAATATTTCGTATTAATCAGCCGTAGTTAACATCACGGCAGATGTGTACTACTGATGAGAATGCTGCTGTGGTATCTGCTGTAAAATGTATAGCTAAAAATAAACCAGTAATAATTTGTACAATTAGACAGACTCCTAGTAGGGAACCATAATTTCATAAGGAAGATAAATTAGAGGGGGAAGGTAAATCAATGAAAGAATTATTAATGATTTTAAATAGGGGATGAGTTTTTCGTATATTAGGTGCCATGTTTTTATAGTTGAATTACAACGGTGATTTTTCATATCATTGGTTTTGATTACAATCCAAGTAGAAATTGTATGGATTATATGATTTTTATTGGGCTTAGTGGTTTAGTAATAGGCTTGGTGGGGGTTGCTGCAAATCCGTCTCCTTATTTTGGGGCATTAGGTTTAGTAGTGGTGTCAGCATCTGGGTGTTTAATTCTTGCGGGATTGGGGATAAGTTTTTTATCGTTATTACTATTTTTGATTTATCTTGGAGGGATATTGGTGGTATTTGCTTATTCTTCTGCTATAGCGGCGGAATCATATCCGGTGGTATGGGGAGATTGGTCAGTAGTATTTTATACTTTAATTTATTTATTCTTTCTGGCTGTAGGCATAATTGTAGTAGTTGATTTAGATTGTATTATTCTTACAGACGATTTTTTGTCTTTGCGATATGATTGGGGGGGAGTAGCTTTAATATATTCTAGTGGGGGCTGAATATTATTATCTTTAGGGTGAGTATTATTACTAACTTTGTTTGTAGTACTTGAATTAACTCGGGGTAGTAGCTATGGTGCCATTAATACTACTAGATTAATATTGCAATAAATAATGTTAAAAGAAAAATAGTTAAATAAGTTTTTATAAGTCCTTGTTGAATATTAGTAGTGGTTTTGATTGGTGGCAGTTGTTGGTTGGCCAACCCTTTGGGTCCTATTATTTCTAGTCATGTATAGTCAGTAAGATTTGTTGCAATATTTTGTCCTAGTGATATAGGCATAATTGGAAGGATTCGATGAGTAATAGTAGGGAAAAATGCTAGTAAGGTTGAAAATGTGTACTTTTTGTTTGTGCTTATAGAGGATTTTATAATATCAATAGCTAATATTAAGCCTAATAGTGAAAGAATAATGGCGGCGATTTTAAGTAGTGTAGGTATTGTTAAAATCTGTGTTTTTGATGGGATAAGGTGAAAATAGATTAGTCACCCTGCTAGTATACTACCTCAGGATAGGCGTTTTATGGGGTTTAAAGTACTTGAACTATTTTCATTAATTGGTTGTAATGCGAAAGTTCGTGGTCATCCTATTAATACGTATTTAATAATACGTAGGCTATATACGGATGTAAATATTGTGGCAATAAGTGTTAATACTAGGGCCCATATGTTAATATTTGAAATGTTTATGGCTTCGATGATTGAATCTTTTGAAAAGAATCCTGCTAAAAAGGGGGTTCCTATTAAAGACATACTTCCAATGACGATGGCTGTTGATGTGTATGGGGTTATATTGTTAAGACATCCTATTTTTCGAATATCTTGTTCATTATTTAGGCTATGAATAATTGAGCCGGAGGCTAAAAATAACATAGCTTTAAAAAAGGCGTGAGTACAGATATGGAAAAAAGCTAGTTGAGGTTGATTAAGTCCGAGTGTTACTATTATTAGGCCTAGTTGGCTTGATGTGGAGAATGCGATAATTTTTTTTATATCATTTTGAGTAATGGCACACGTGGCAGTGAATAAAGTAGTAATAGCTCCTAAACATAAGCACAATGTAAGAGTACTATTGTTTTGTGCTACTAGGCTGTGAAATCGAATTAATAGAAAAATGCCTGCAACAACTATAGTACTTGAGTGTAATAGAGCAGAAACTGGTGTTGGACCTTCTATTGCTGCTGGTAGTCAGGGGTGGAGTCCAAATTGTGCAGACTTTCCAGTAGCGGCTAGGATTAAACCTATGGCAGGAAGGGTAACGTCTAAATTAATTGTGAAAATTTGTTGTATATCTCATGAATTTAGATTTAATGCGAATCAGGCTATGGCCATGATTAGACCAATATCTCCAATACGATTATATGCTATGGCTTGTATTGCTGCTGAATTTGCATTCGCTCGTGAATATCATCAACCGATTAAAAGGAAGGATATAATTCCAACTCCTTCCCATCCAATGAACAGTTGGAATAAATTATTTGCTGAAACAAGTAGCATTATAGCGATTAAAAACAATAGTAGATATTTAAAAAATTTGTTAATTATAGGATCTTGTTCTATATATCATTGGGCAAATTCTAGAATAGATCATGTTACAAATAGTGCGATAGGAATGAAGAATGTTGAATATTGATCAAATATAAAACTTACATTAATGTTAAGGGTTTGGTTATTAATTCAGATTCAGTTTAGTAAAACGGTTTCTATACCATAGTTTAAAAAAATAATTAATGAAATGGTGTTAATTATGAATGATATTTTGACAGCAGATGTAATTTGTGCAGCTGTTGAACCGAGTGGATTTAATAGTGGTACTAGTAGTAGGAGTAGAGTTAGAAGTATAGTGGTGTCAAAAATGTTATTCAATATCATAGCTTTTACATGGATTTGCACCAAGGGGGGATTGGCACCTAAAGCCAAAGGATAGACTAGTTTCCTTTAAAAGCAAGAGAACCATAGAGTTTAACTGTGGTAATAAGTAATTAGCAGTTCTTACTTGAATCCTCTTCTCTTGGTAAATAAGAAGTTGTTAATTTCTATTATTAAAATCACAATTTAATGTTTTTATTAAACTATATTTACAGGAAATACCTCAAATTAGACTAGGTTTCATGATCAGTATTATTAAGGGTATAATATGTATAATTATTAGTAGATGTTCGCGTGTGTAAGTAGGATCAATGGAGAATATATGTTTTGGTGCTTGACCGTGTTGAGTAGTTAAGAATATGTGTAGTGAATAGATAGCAGTAATAATAATGCCTATTCCTGTCATAAGAATAGTTGTGTTAGATCAATTAAATAATGAGGTAATGATGGTCAATTCTCCTATTAGATTAGGTGAGGGGGGCAGGGCTAAATTTGTTAGGTTGGCTAATAATCATCATAACGCTATAAGTGGCAGGATTATTTGTATTCCTCGTGTGAGAATTATTGTGCGGCTATTCGTTCGTTCGTAGTTTGTATTAGCTAAACAAAATAATATAGAGGATGTTAAGCCGTGTGCGATTATTAGGGCTGTGCAGCCCGAAAAACTTCATGGTGTTTGGATGATTGCGGCGGAAATTACAAGGGCTATATGACTAACAGATGAATATGCAATTAAAGATTTTAAATCTGTTTGGCGTAGGCAAATGGTCGTTGTTATCACGACTCCTCATAAGCTTAGGATTAGAAATGGGTAAACTATTTCAGTGGTAAGTGGTGTTAATATTATAGAAATACGTAAAATACCATAACCTCCAAGTTTTAACAGTACAGCAGCTAGAATTATGGAGCCTGCAATGGGGGCTTCTACGTGTGCTTTTGGTAGCCATAGGTGCATTCCGTATAATGGTATTTTTACTATGAATGCGAGTAAACATGAAAACCACCAGATTTTGTTTATGTTTATTATGGGTATTAGTTGTATACTAATTATGGATAGTGAGCCTGTGTAATTTTCTAACATAAGAAGGGATAATAGTAGGGGTAGGGACCCTATTAAGGTATAGAATAAAAAATATGTCCCTGCAGTTAAGCGTTCTACTTGATTCCCTCATCGGGTAATAATGAATAGGGTGGGAATAAGGGTAGTTTCGAACATGATATAAAACATAATTAATTCTGTTGCAGAAAATGCTAAGATTAGAGATAGTTGTAATAAAAAAAATATTATGATATATGTACGTTGTCGATTATATGGGTGTAAAGTTATGTGGTTTTGGCTAGCAATAATTATTATAGGTGTTAATCAGCAGGTTAAAACTAATAGAGGAGATGAAAGTTGATCAATTGATAATCAGTTGTTTGTAAACTCTATCGTGTTTGATGGTGAATATGTTCAATTTAGGCTTATGAGGGCAAGTAGAAGACTGTTAATAATAACTGTTGATCATAATCATTTATTTTTAATTAATCATGTTAGAGGTAATATTATTAATGTAGGAATTAGAATTTTTAACACTGTAACAAGTTTATGTTTTGTATTAGATCAGAACCATGGGTGCGCGTAGTGGCTACTAAGATTGATAGTCCTATTCCTGCTTCGCAGGCAGACAGGGTTAATAGAATTATAGGACTAATAAGTAAAATACTAGATTTAGTTAGTACTGATCAAATTGTAAGTATAATAAATAATGATAATATTATACCTTCAAGGCAGATTAGTGCTGCTAATAAGTGTGTGCGGTGAAAGGCTAGGCCTAGTAATCCGAGTAAAAATGCAGAATATATGCTAAAATTCATTACGGTCATAAAGAAGTTGTGGGTTACACACAATATACCAGGTCGAAACTAGTGATCTTATTTTAGATTAACTTCTTATTCTGCTCATTCTAGGCCTCCTTGTAATCATTCATAAATAAAACCGATTGTTAAAAAAATCAAAATAGTGAAGGCGAGTAATATGGTTAATATTGGTGTTGTAAGTTGGTTTGCTCATGGAGAGGGTAATAGAAGTGCAATTTCTAAATCAAATAATAGAAATAAAATTGCTACAAGGAAGAAGCGTATTGAAAAAGGTAATCGGGCTGTGCCTATTGGATCAAATCCGCATTCGTAAGGTGAAAGTTTTTCTGAGTCTGGCGTTAGGGAGGGTAATCAAAATGTAATTAGTAATAGTACAATTGCAATAGTTAGAGGAATTAATATGGGTATGTGCATACACCTTTTCCTATAAATTAGGATTTAGTAAGTGGAAATTACTAGTATTGATTATACTAAAAAGGTAAGATCCTCATCAGTAAATTGAAACGTAAAGGAAGAGTCAAACAACATCTACAAAATGTCAGTATCATGCAGCAGCTTCAAATCCAAAGTGGTGTTGTGATGTAAAGTGATATTTAATTTGTCGTAATAAGCATACTAATAGAAAAGTGGTACCGATAATTACATGTAGGCCGTGAAAGCCTGTAGCTACAAAGAAGGTGGAGCCATAAATGCTGTCAGAAATAGTGAAAGGTGCTTCATAGTACTCTATAGCCTGAAGGAGAGTGAAATAAGCGCCTAATAAAATTGTTAAGGCAAGAGCTTGTACTGTTTCTTTACGACTATTTGACATAATACTATGGTGAGCTCATGTAACTGTTACTCCTGAGGCCAATAGTACTGCTGTATTTAACAGGGGTACTTCAAATGGGTCAAGGGGAAAAATACCTGTCGGTGGTCAATATTCTCCAAGTTCTACTGTTGGAGCAAGACTTGCACGATAAAATGCTCAGAAAAAACCTAGAAAGAAGAATACTTCTGATGTAATAAATAAGATTATTCCGTATCGTAAACCTTTTTGTACTTGTAAAGTATGATGTCCTTGATATGTAGCCTCACGGATAATATCTCGTCATCATTGAGTTATAGTTAAGATAATAGCAGAAAACCCTATTAATAAAATTATGAATGAATTAAAGTGGAATCATATGGCAAGGCCGGATGTTAGGAGTAACGCAGCAATTGCTCCTGTTAGGGGCCATGGGCTGGGATTAACTATATGATATGCATGTGATTGATGAGCCATTAAATATTTTCTTGTAAATAAAGACTTAATAATAGTACGAATACGTATGCTTGAATTATAGCTACTGCTACTTCTAGAAGGGCTAATAGAATCAAAATAATTAGTGTTAAAAGTGCAACAGATGTTATGATTGGTATTAGTACGAATGTTGCTGTAGAAATTAGTTGGATTAATAGATGACCTGCCGTTAAATTAGCTGTAAGTCGTACCCCCAAGGCTAAAGGACGAATAAAAAGACTGATGGTTTCGATTAAAATAAGTAGTGGAATAAGTAGTAATGGTGTCCCTTCTGGAAGTAGATGTCCTAAAGATGTTGTTGGTTGAGTACGTAGTCCGAGTAGAACAGTTGAAAATCATATAGGAACTGCTAATGCTATATTTAATGATAATTGAGTGGTGGGGGTAAATGTGTGTGGTAAAAGTCCTAGGAGATTTAGTGTAATTAAAAACATTAATAGAGATGTTAAGATAAGTGCCCATTTTTGCCCGTTTATATTAAAGGGGGTTAATAGTTGTTTTGTAAAGTTAATTATTAGTCATGTTTGAAGGACAGTTGTTCGATTATTTAATCACTGTTTTGTTGGTACAGATAGAATAATGCAAGGTATTAATAATGCAATTCCTACTAAAGGTACACCTAAGTATAAGGGGCTTAAAAATTGATCAAAAAAACTTAGTATCATGGTCAATTTCGTGCTTCGTGAGATTTATTATATTTTTTTGTATTAATATCATTAAATGATTTATAATGGGTAATCTTATTACAAAGTAAGACTAAGAATACAATTCAGGTAACTATTAATATTAAAAATCATGGAGCCGGATTTAGTTGGGGCATGTCACTAAGGGTATGTGGTGAACACCTATTATTAGCTTAAAAGGCTAATGCCTTACCTTATTGGCTTCTCAGTGATACGTCTAGTATTAATAAAGATCAGTCTTCAAAATATTTGGTTGGGACAGATTCTACTACAATTGGCATAAAGCTGTGATTTGCGCCGCAGATTTCTGAACATTGACCATAATATAGGCCTGGTCGGGTTGCAATAAAAGTTGTTTGATTTAATCGCCCTGGTACTGCATCTGTTTTTACACCTAGAGAGGGAATTGTCCATGAATGTAGAACATCTTCTGCTGTAATTAATATTCGTACTGGCGATTCTATCGGTACTACTATATGATTATCCACCTCCAATAGACGGAATAGTCCATGGTATAAATCATTTGACGGCATTATATACGCATCAAATGAAATATTATTATAATCTGTATATTCGTATGATCAATATCATTGGTGACCGACTGATTTTACTGTAATATGTGGTTCATCCACTTCATCTATTAGATATAAAATTCGTAGAGAGGGAAGAGCAATTACCACCATAATGATGGCTGGTAGAATAGTTCATACTATTTCCACCTCCTGTGCATCTATTGAGTTGGTGTTTGTAAGAGGGGTCGTTATTATGATTGTAATAGTATATAATACTAAGGTACTAATTAGAAATACAATTATTAATGTGTGATCATGAAAGTGAAGTAATTCTTCTATACCGGGGGATGAAGCATCTTGGAATCCTAATTGAGAGGGGTAGGCCATGTAAGATGTACAAATATCTAGTTTGTGTTACTACTCTGACAAGGTAGTGTAAGGGCTTTACTAACATCTTAATAAAGAAGGTGATAGAGTGGTATTATAGCTGGCTTGAAACCAGTTTATGTGGGTTCAATTCCTACCCTTTTTGTGCTTGAACATAAGCTGGTTCCTCATATGTGTGACTTGGTGGAGGACAGCCATGTAATCATTCTACATTAGTAGATGTTAATTCAGTTAATATTACCTCCCGTTTGGCTGAAAAAGCTTCTCATACAATAAATATTATTATAATAACCGCAATTAATGAGATTAAGGAGCCGATTGAAGATACAGCATTTCATAAAGTATAGGCGTCTGGGTAGTCTGAATATCGTCGTGGTATACCTGCAAGACCCAGAAAATGTTGGGGGAAAAATGTTATATTTACTCCTACAAATATAACTCCAAATTGAATTTTTGTTCATGTGGTATGAAGGGTGTAACCTGAAAATAGTGGGAATCAGTGAATAAAACCCCCTATAATAGCAAATACTGCTCCTATCGATAAAACATAATGGAAGTGTGCGACTACATAATATGTATCATGTAGTACGATATCTAATGAGGAGTTAGCTAGTACAATTCCTGTTAGTCCCCCTACCGTAAATAAAAAAATAAAACCTAGAGCTCATAATATAGCTGCATCTCATTTAATTGAGCCGCCATGCAGGGTAGCAAGTCAACTAAATACTTTTACACCTGTTGGAATAGCAATAATTATTGTTGCTGAGGTGAAGTATGCTCGTGTGTCTACATTTATTCCGACTGTAAATATGTGATGTGCTCATACAATAAAGCCCAGTAATCCGATTGACATTATTGCTCATACTATTCCTATATAACCAAAGGGTTCTTTTTTTCCGGAATAATATGTAACAATATGTGAGATTATACCAAATCCTGGAAGAATTAAAATGTAAACTTCTGGGTGGCCGAAGAATCAGAATAGATGTTGATATAGGATGGGGTCCCCTCCTCCTGAGGGATCAAAAAAAGTAGTATTCAAATTTCGGTCAGTTAAAAGTATTGTGATTCCTGCTGCTAATACAGGTAGGGATAATAGTAGTAAAACTGCAGTAATTAATACGGATCATACAAACAAAGGAGTTTGGTATTGCGATATAGTTGGGGGTTTTATATTAATGATGGTAGTAATAAAGTTAATGGCAGCCAGGATAGAGGATACACCTGCAAGATGTAGCGAAAAGATTGTTAAGTCTACGGAGGGACCTGCATGGGAAATATTTCCTGCAAGAGGGGGGTATACTGTCCATCCTGTCCCCGCCCCCGCTTCCACACCTGCTGAAGCCAATAGTAGTAACAATGAGGGAGGGAGGAGTCAAAAGCTTATATTATTTATTCGTGGAAAGGCCATGTCGGGGGCACCGATTATAAGGGGAACTAGTCAGTTTCCAAAACCCCCAATTATAATGGGCATGACTATAAAGAAAATTATAATAAATGCATGGGCAGTAACGATCACATTATAAATTTGGTCGTCTCCGAGTAGTGTTCCGGGTTGGCTCAGTTCTGATCGAATTAATAGGCTTAATCCTGTACCTGCCATACCAGCTCAGGCACCAAATACTAAATAAAGGGTACCAATATCCTTATGATTTGTTGAAAAGAATCAGCGTGTAATTATCACAGGTAAAGTGGCTGAGCATAAGGCATCGGATTGTAATCCCGAACATGAAGGTTTTAATCCTTTTTTTACCAGTTCTGTAGTGAAATTCACATCGGATTGCAAATCCGGAAAAGTAGTACAAGAAATACCAGGACTTCTTCCGCCCTTTTTTCCGCCAGCAGGGCGGAAGAAGTAGACTGAAGCTCGCTGGATTGAGTTTTTAATTGTTAATTAAATTGTCGTGGGATAGAGGCCCACTAGTCTAAGGTTTTAGCTTAATTAAAGTGTTTGAGTTGCATTCATAAGATGTTGGTTAAATTCCTGCAAATCTTAGAGACTAGAAGATTTTAACTCCTACTTAAGGCTTTGAAGGTCTTTGGTCTATTATCCTAAGTCCCTTATAATGTTATTAGGAGGGGAGTAAGAGGTAAAAATATTGTTGATATACTTATTAATAATATTACAGGTATGGTTGGTTGATGAAATTTATATCGTCAAATCGTTGATGTGTTAGAAGAGCTTGGTGATTGTGTTAAGTAAAGTGTGTAAGTAAGTCGAAGATAGAAAAACAAGCTTAATAATGCTGCAAAAGCTATAATAGTAGCCGTAATTGTAATATTTTGTTTTGTTAATTCATAAAGGATAAGTCATTTTGGTAAAAATCCTGTTATTGGTGGGAGTCCGCCTATAGATAATAATGTAATAATTGTTATAACTGCAAGGGGCGGTGATTTAGATCAGGAGGTTGCTATAGATGTTATTTTAGTTGTATTAAAAATTTTTATTATTATAAATATTGATGCTGTTATAATTACATAAATAGAGAAGTTTAGTAGTGTTAAATTTGGTAAAAAAATAATAATAATTATTATTCAACCTAGATGTGCGATTGATGAGTATGCTATGATTTTCCGCAGTTGAGTTTGATTTATTCCTCCCCATCCCCCTACTAAGGTTGATAAAATTGATATAATTACTAACAGATATGAATTAAGGGAATTACTAACTAAGTAAATTATAGCTATTGGAGCAAGTTTTTGTCAAGTCGACATAATTAATCCTGTATATAATTCTAGTCCTTGTAATACTTCAGGAAGTCAGAAGTGTAAAGGGGCAAGCCCTAATTTCATTGTTAGTGCAATAGTTAATATATTGGCAGATATGTTTGAGATATTTTTAATATCTCACTCACCCATTTCTCAGGCATTTATAAGGGCTGCAAATAAAATTAGGGCAGATGCAGATGCCTGAGTTAGAAAATATTTTGTAGCAGCTTCTGTAGCTCGTGGGTGACCTGGGCGTGTTATTAAGGGGATGATGGCCAGGGTATTAATTTCTAAGCCTATTCATGCTAGTAGTCAGTGATAACTAGATAATGTAATTATAGTTCCTAGTGCTAGGCTAGATAATATTATAAATATTGTATAAGGACTCATTAGTAAAGGAGGGATTTTAACCGACGTGGTTGGGGTATGGGCCCAAAAGCTTAATTTAGCTTACTTTACTAGAAGATAGTGTAGAGGGTGCACGGAGAGTTTTGATCTCTTAAGAATAGATTCAAATTCTATTTTTCTAAAAAGGACATAAGGGGGGTTTCACCTCTATATTTCACTCTATCAAAGTGGTCCTTTTCTCGGGCATATGTCCTATAGTTGTGGGGGAAGTCCTGCTATTGAAATTGGAATTGAAATATAGATAAGTACAGCTGCTAGAACTGAGGGTAAAAAGTTTTTTCACACAAGATGTATTAATTGATCATATCGGAAGCGGGGATAGGAAGCGCGTACTCAAAGGAAAATAGCGGAAATTAGTGTAGTTTTTATTATTATATTAATAGTTGAATATTCTGGTATAAATGATTTATATGTTGGGGCCAAAAATAATATAACTGATAGGGTATTTATAAGAAGAATATTAGAATATTCTGCTAGAAAAAATAATGCAAATTGACCTCCTGCATATTCAACATTGAAGCCTGATACTAATTCAGACTCTCCTTCTGTTAGATCGAATGGTGCGCGATTTGTTTCTGCTAATGTGGAAATATATCATATAGCTGCTATTGGTCAGGCTGCGAATACTAATCAGGTATATTCTTGTGTTATTATAAAATTGTATAAGGTAAATCCGCCTGCTAACAAGACTGTACATAATAAGATTAATCCTAGTGTAACTTCGTATGAAATAGTTTGTGCTACTGCTCGTAGGGCTCCAATTAGGGAATATTTTGAATTTGCTGCTCATCCTGAACCAAGAATGGAGTATACTGCTAGGCTTGAAATTGCTAAGATGAATAAGATGCTTAAATTAATATCTAGTATAGGTAATGGTGAGGGTATTGGTGTTCATATAATTAGGGCTAGTATAATGGCTAATACTGGTGTTGATAAAAATATAGTTTGTGATGAGGTAGATGGTCGTAATGGTTCTTTAGTAAATAATTTTAATCCATCTGCAACAGGTTGAAGTAAACCGGTAGGTCCGACGATATTTGGACCTTTACGGAATTGCATATAACCTAATACCTTTCGTTCTAATAAGGTAAGGAATGCTACAGCGAGTAGGATTGAAATAATTATTATAATAGAATTAATTATAATGTGAGGAGACATAGTTTAAGAGAAGATTTGAACTTCTGATATAAAGAGCTTAGGTCTTTTGCAACTACCGGGCCTTGCCACTCAAACTTAGCCCTTATCTTGGGCTTTCTTTATTTTTAAGAAAAATTTAAATTATTTCATTTTATTTTTTTAGGCATGCTTTTAAGCAGAGGCGTAATTTTCTTGGTCCTTTCGTACTGAAAAAAATTAATTACAGATAGAAACTGACCTGGATTACTCCGGTCTGAACTCAGATCACGTAGGATTTTAATTGTTGAACAAACAAACCTGTGACAACGGCTGCATTGTCTGGGTATCCTGATCCAACATCGAGGTCGTAAACTTTCTCGTCGATAGGGGCTCTTGGAGAATATTGCGCTGTTATCCCTAGAGTAACTTGTTTCGTTGATCAATACAATTGGGTCAAGTGTTTTTATTTAATTTTGAAAGGTTATCTTAATTTTATTTCTCGGAGGTTTTTCTTTCTCCGTGGTCACCCCAACCAAATTTAATAATTAGTAGTATTAAAAGCTTATATTAAATAAGTTCTTAACTAGTTGTGTATTTAAGCTTCATAGGGTCTTCTCGTCTTGTAAATTTATCTCTGCTTTTTCACAGGGAGATCAGTTTCTTTGACTAAATAAAGGAGACAGTGGATACCTCGTCTTGCCATTCATTCTAGTCTTTATTTAAAAGACAAGTGATTATGCTACCTTTGCACGGTCAGAATACCGCGGCCGTTAAAAATTTTCACTGGGCAGGCAGGGCCTCTAATGTGTATACTAGAGGTGATGTTTTTGGTAAACAGGCGGGAATCTTATTTGCTGAGTTCCTTCTTTATTTTTTAGTCTTTCTTAGTGCATTCCAGTGTTGGTTTAACGTTAAAAAATTTAATACCTCATCTAGTTTATAAATTTGTATTTATTTATAATTGTCAGTGGTTAGTCCAGTCTGACTTACATTGGTGCACATGAGAAAATTTTATTTTCTTATTACTAGTTTTAACATTAATTTTATTATAATTTATAATATAATTCACTGGTGGGGAGGGGTTTTGATTTATTGTTGATATTTAAGGTGTCTTTTGTATATGATCTGTGACGATATCATTAGGTGGCTGCTATTAGGCCTACTAATATATCTACCTTGATATATTAAAATCATTACCCATTATTTTAGGTTGTGTCCTTTTTCAAGAGAGCTGTTCCTCTGTTGAATAGATATTAAGTTTTTATTTTAAGAGAATAAAATTTTAATAAGACTTAATATTGAGCTTAAACTCATTTCGTGAATAACCAGCTATCACCAGGCTCGTTAGGCATATCACCTCTATTTAAAACTCTCTCCACTCTTTTGCCACAGAGACGGATATGTTCAGTAAACTGGTCTTAAATAGCTCGTCTGGTTTCGGGGGGAAAGACTAAAAGTATCATGTTGTCTTATTTAACTTGTTAAACCATGATGCCAAAGGTACAGGTTTTTATTCTTGCTATGTATTACTTTTATGAATTATTTCATTTCTTTTTCAGCAGTCCCTTGCGGTACTTTATTTATTGCGTCTTACTGTCTTTTCTATCTCCTATACTAGGATTATAAATGTTTTTGTTTATTAATAAAAAAATTTTTTTTTAAATATAATTTAGGTGCTAGCTTTTTCGTGTCAAAATGATCTCAAAAGATATCGTTTCAGTGTAAATGAAATATTTTAATTAAATTACATTTTGATTATACCAAGAGCACTTTCCAGTACGCTTACCATGTTACGACTTTCCTCGTCTAAGAAGTATTTATTTTTTTATATAAATATATTTTTTTAATGATGAGGGTGACGGGCGGTGTGTGCGCGCCTCATGTCCTAATTAAAAAGAATATTCTTGTTTCTTTTTACTTCCAAATCCGCCTTCAAATGTATTTTCATAACATTAATTCGTATTTTCTTTTTAAGAAAATGTAGCCCATTTCTTTCCACTTTATATGCTACACCTTGACCTGACGTATTTAGTATTATTAATTTTATCAACTAAATTTCTTTCACAAGGTTAATTGATGACGGTGGTATATAAACTGTAATAACAAAAAGTGGTGAGGTTTAGCGTGGATTATCGATTATAGAACAGGCTCCTCTGGCTGGGTGGGGCACCGCCAAGTCCTTTGAGTTTTAAGCTGTGCTCGTAATACTCTGGCGGTTTAAATGTAAATATCAAATTTTGTGATCAAGCATAGTGGGGTTTCTAATCCCAGTTTGTGTCTTAATAGTCGTGAATAAGATTGTATAAGATCACTTTCGTTGTTGAGGTTGTGCTTTACTAGTACGTATAACAGTGAAGCATAGCTTTTGTCTTAGTTAATTATTATTCTTTATCACTCTTTACGCCGTATAACATCAACTTGAGTTTCTTGTATAACCGCGGTGGCTGGCACAAGATTTACCAACTCTAATAAATATATCTGAGTCAAGTTTAACTTATAATCAATATTATTCACTGCTGAGTACCCTTGGGGGTGTGGCTTGGCCGGGTGTTATAGGCTAAGACGTGTGCCTGATACCATTCCCTAGTGTGCTAAGGGTTTTTTCACTGGTTGGTGGAGGCTTGCATGTGTAAAATTAATTAAAGTTGATGTCAAAGCTAGGACCAGACTTTTAGTGTTTACGGGAAAAAGTATATTCAATCTTAGCACCTTCAGTGCCATGCTTTGGTTTAAGCTACGTAGAC